GGAAAGTAAGTAAGGTAAACAAAAAATCCTTCTTTTTCTTTGAACCCACCCAATCAAAAATCCTCCTTTGAGAAAAGGAGAATCGAAAAAATAATATTTTCATACAATATCTTAATTGAATTATATGTAATGATCAATAAATTAAGTTGAATTCTATATCTACACATACCAAAAACATAGAAAAATCCGAATACCAATCTAATCGATTCTATAGATATTTGGGCTAGAGTTGACAAACAAACAAAACCAGCAATATACTTTATTAGTATCGCATAGAAATCTAAATGGGGCGTGGCCAAGTGGTAAGGCAACGGGTTTTGGTCCCGCTATTCGGAGGTTCGAATCCTTCCGTCCCAGAACATATATATTCTCTGACAATATAGATTGCTTTTTTAACAATGTTCTGTTTAAAATCGAAATGTTAGCTGGAATGTGATTGTTGTTTCTGATTTTTTTCTTCGATGAATCGTTTTTTTTTTTTTCAAAAACTGAATCGAGATACGAAAGAATCCATATTCCCTATCTCATATTCTCTACCCCCTAAATTAGCCTAATTAGATTCAATTTTCTTTTTTGTGGATTTCTTGACTTTTCGCCAAGAAGGGGTTTTTGGTACTAATTCAATTCACTAAGTCTCTTAATTCTTAATCAATGAGGTAGGCTAAAATAGAAAAAAGGAGCAAAAACTGGACTTAATCTGGGCTTGTTTGGCTTTGTGCCCAGCCAGCTCGCATTTCGTAAAAAAAAAAAAAGACTAGGACATCCCCTTCTTTTGATTTATGCTGCATCAGTCCCAGAGAATGGGGTAGATAGGAGTTAATCAGTGATGGGAAGGCGTTCATTTCAATATCTATAAACGGTGACAATTGCTCAGTCTATTTGATCGAATTGATAGATACGAAACCCTCCCCATTCTTTGGATTTTATCAATCAGATGAAAAAAAAAAAGACTTATCTTTTTTCCTAAGATGATCAAAAGTTATTTTTAACTATCAAATTTTCTTGGAATAATGATGTCGAGAGGGGAACTTTCGAAATTGATTCGAAATTTCGAAAGAGAAATAGTTTAAATCATTCCTTAGAAGCTGAATCTTTTCTCCTATTAAGTCACGTGAAGATGCAGAATTAAAAAGAATTCGTTTATTCGTCTTATTTTATTTATATAAAAAAATTTTTTATTATATATATATTTATTAATTAATATTATAATGTTAGACAATTTAATATTAGCGATGGGGTCTTACTAAGACTTCTTCAGAAAAATATTTATCCACCCTATATCTATAGATCTATAGTATTAATCTATAGTATTATTTATATCTATATACTATAGATATAGAAGATATAGAAAATACTTTAGATTATGGTGTTTATACATCAGCCCAACCAATGACTATTCATGATTCCATAATTGAATCAATTCCATACCGGTTCTTAGAGGAATGTTATGGTAAAACTTCGTTTGAAACGATGTGGTAGAAAGCAACGTGCGACTTGAAGGACACGATCCGTTGTGGATTTGTACATCCATCATTTTTTGTAGGAATGAAGGTGCTCTTAACTCGACATCATTGGTTCTGTTTCACTAGAACCCCTCGTTTTTTGTTGTCTTGGAATGTAAATAGTCCATGATGGAGCTCGAGTAGAAAGTATTAATTTCTTTCTCGGGGCAAGGGTCTAGGGTTAATGCCAATCAATAAAACAATTAAAACAACTTCGTAAATATATCTAATATATCTTAGGTATGGAAATCGAAAGAATCCAATTCGAGCAAGTTTCAAATTAAAAAATTTATTGGAATTGATCAAACTTTTTCGATCCAAAGTGTTTCACGAGGGAATCCATCATCTTGTAGGATTCTTTCATAAAAATCGCAAAAAGGGTATGTTGCTGCCATTTTGAAAGGATTAAAAAGCACCGAAGTAATGTCTAAACCCAATGATTTAAAATAAAACAAAGATAAAGGATCCCAGAACAAGGAAACACCTTTTTAATTGTCTTAATAACTGGATCAGACTGAAGAATCCGATTTTAAACGAGACAAACAAAAAAGGAGGAAAGACCGCTCAATAAATGAAATTGCCGAAAGATTTTCCTTTGAACTGTTTGAAAGTTATCCAACTTGAGTTATGAGAGTACGAATGGTTTCTTTTTCATTTTAAGGAAGAACGAAGAAAAAAAGACTTAGATCTTTAATTGCTTTGATCATTTTATGGATCCAGTTGTCATTTCTTAGATAGAATTCCATACAGAGACAAAACTTCGAATCAATCATTTTTCTCGAGCCGTACGAGGAGAAAGCTTCCTATACGTTTCTAGGGGGGGTGTTGTTCATCTACATCTATCCCAATGAGCCGTCTATCGAATCGTTGCAATTGATGTTCGATCCCGAAGAGAAGGAAAAGATCTTCAGAAAGTGGGTTTTTATGATCCGATAAAGAATCAAACTTATTTAAATGTTCCTGCTATTTTATATTTCCTTGAAAAAGGGGCTCAACCT